GTTAATGTAGCTTAAACTTAAAGCAAGGCACTGAAAATGCCTAGATGAGTATACCAACTCCATAAACACATAGGTTTGGTCCCAGCCTTCCTGTTGACTTTCAATAGACTTACACATGCAAGCATCCACGCCCCGGTGAGTAACGCCCTCCGAATCAACAAGACTAAGAGGAGCAGGTATCAAGTACGCATCATCGCAGCTCATAACGCCTTGCTTAACCACACCCCCACGGGAGACAGCAGTGACAAAAATTAAGCCATAAACGAAAGTTCGACTAAGCCATATTGATTAGGGTTGGTAAATCTCGTGCCAGCCACCGCGGTCATACGATTAACCCGAGTTAACAGGAACACGGCGTAAAACGTGTTAAAGCACTTCACCAAATAGAGTTAAATTCTAATTAAACTGTAAAAAGCCCTAATTGCAACAAAAATAAGTGACGAAAGTAACCCTACAGCAGCTGACACACTATAGCTAAGACCCAAACTGGGATTAGATACCCCACTATGCCTAGCCCTAAACACAAATAATTACAAAAACAAAATTATTCGCCAGAGTACTACCGGCAACAGCCCAAAACTCAAAGGACTTGGCGGTGCTTTACACCCTTCTAGAGGAGCCTGTTCTATAATCGATAAACCCCGATAAACCTCACCAATCCTTGCTAATACAGTCTATATACCGCCATCTTCAGCAAACCCTAAAAAGGAACAAAAGTAAGCTCAATCACAACCCATAAAGACGTTAGGTCAAGGTGTAACCCATGGACTGGGAAGAAATGGGCTACATTTTCTACCTCAAGAAAATTTAACACGAAAGTCATTATGAAATTAATGACCAAAGGAGGATTTAGTAGTAAACTAAGAGTAGAGTGCTTAGTTGAACTAGGCCATGAAGCACGCACACACCGCCCGTCACCCTCCTCAAGTAGATATGCTGCACTCAAACCTATTTATATGCACCAATTAAATGAGAGGAGACAAGTCGTAACAAGGTAAGCATACTGGAAAGTGTGCTTGGACAAACCAAGATGTAGCTTAACTAAAGCATCTAGTTTACACCTAGAAGATTTCACACGTTATGAATATCTTGAACTATACCTAGCCCAACACCCCCCCCCCCATCTAAATTACCAAAGCAAACTAAAACAAAACATTTACCCTAATTAAAGTATAGGAGATAGAAATTCTAATTATGGCGCTATAGAGAAAGTACCGTAAGGGAACGATGAAAGAGAAGAAAATCAAAGTACAGAAAAGCAAAGATTAACCCTTGTACCTTTTGCATAATGAATTAACGAGCAAAAAACTTAACAAAACGAATTTTAGCTAAGTAACCCGAAACCAGACGAGCTACTTATGGACAGTTTATTAGAACCAACTCATCTATGTAGCAAAATAGTGAGAAGATCTATAAGTAGAGGTGACATGCCTAACGAGCCTGGTGATAGCTGGTTGTCCAGGAAATGAATCTTAGTTCAGCTTTAAAGATATCAAAAATACAAATAAATCTCACTATATCTTTAAAAGTTAGTCTAAAAAGGTACAGCCTTTTAGAAATGGGTACAACCTTTACTAGAGAGTAAGACTTTACAACACCATAGTAGGCCTAAAAGCAGCCATCAATTAAGAAAGCGTTAAAGCTCAACAATAAAAATAAAATTAATCCCAACAATAGTACAGCTAACTCCTAGACCTAGTACTGGACTATTCTATTATTAAATAGAAGCAATAATGTTAATATGAGTAACAAGAAACATTTTCTCCTTGCACAAGTTTAAATCAGTATCTAATAATACTCTGACTGTTAACAGCAAATAAAAATAACTCAACAATAAACGATTTATTAATTGTACTGTTAACCCAACACAGGAGTGCACTCAGGAAAGATTAAAAGAAGTAAAAGGAACTCGGCAAACACAAACCCCGCCTGTTTACCAAAAACATCACCTCCAGCATTTCCAGTATTGGAGGCACTGCCTGCCCAGTGACTAAACGTTAAACGGCCGCGGTATCCTGACCGTGCAAAGGTAGCATAATCATTTGTTCTCTAAATAAGGACTTGTATGAATGGCCACACGAGGGTTTTACTGTCTCTTACTTCCAATCAGTGAAATTGACCTCCCCGTGAAGAGGCGGGGATGAACCAACAAGACGAGAAGACCCTATGGAGCTTTAACTAACTAGCCCAAAGAAAACAGATTTAATCACCAAGAGATAACAACACTCTTTATGGACTAGCAGTTTTGGTTGGGGTGACCTCGGAGAACAAAAAATCCTCCGAGCGATTTTAAAGACTAGACTTACAAGTCAAACCAATTCATCGCTTATTGATCCAAAAAATTTGATCAACGGAACAAGTTACCCTAGGGATAACAGCGCAATCCTATTCAAGAGTCCATATCGACAATAGGGTTTACGACCTCGATGTTGGATCAGGACATCCCGATGGTGCAACCGCTATCAAAGGTTCGTTTGTTCAACGATTAAAGTCCTACGTGATCTGAGTTCAGACCGGAGCAATCCAGGTCGGTTTCTATCTGTTGTGTATTTCTCCCAGTACGAAAGGACAAGAGAAATAAGGCCAACTTTAACAAAGCGCCTTAAATCAATTAATGACCTTATCTTAATTAATTCCACAAACAAAACCTGCCCTAGAAAAGGGCCTAGTTAAGGTGGCAGAGCCCGGTAATTGCATAAGACTTAAACCCTTATACTCAGAGATTCAAATTCTCTCCTTAACAATATGTTCATAATTAATGTTCTAACACTCATTATCCCCATCCTTCTAGCCGTAGCTTTCCTTACATTAGTCGAACGAAAAGTCCTAGGCTATATACAACTCCGAAAAGGCCCAAATGTTGTAGGACCGTATGGCCTACTTCAACCCATCGCTGACGCAATCAAGCTCTTCATTAAAGAACCCCTACGACCTGCCACATCCTCAATCTCAATATTCATTCTAGCCCCAATTCTAGCCTTAACCCTGGCCCTAACCATATGAATTCCCCTACCCATACCTTACCCGCTCATCAACATAAATTTAGGAGTACTCTTCATATTAGCTATATCAAGCCTAGCCGTATACTCAATCCTCTGATCAGGCTGAGCCTCCAACTCAAAATACGCTCTCATTGGAGCCCTACGAGCAGTGGCACAGACAATCTCATATGAAGTCACACTAGCAATTATCCTACTATCAATCTTACTGATAAACGGATCCTTTAACCTTTCCACATTAATTATTACACAAGAACAAGTCTGATTAATCTTCCCAGCATGGCCCTTAGCAATAATATGATTCATTTCAACATTAGCAGAAACAAACCGAGCACCATTTGACCTTACCGAAGGAGAATCCGAACTAGTATCAGGCTTCAATGTAGAATACGCCGCGGGACCATTCGCCCTATTCTTCATAGCGGAATATGCAAACATCATCATAATAAATATCTTCACAACAACCCTTTTCCTAGGGGCATTTCACAGCCCATATATACCAGAGCTCTACACAATTAACTTTATCATCAAATCACTACTACTCACAATCACCTTCCTATGAATCCGAGCATCCTACCCCCGATTCCGCTATGACCAACTAATACACTTATTATGAAAAAGCTTCCTACCCCTAACACTAGCCCTATGCATATGACACGTATCACTACCCATTCTCCTATCAAGCATCCCCCCACAAACATAAGAAATATGTCTGACAAAAGAGTTACTTTGATAGAGTAAATAATAGAGGTTTAAATCCTCTTATTTCTAGAACTATAGGAATTGAACCTACTCCTAAGAACCCAAAACTCTTCGTGCTCCCAATTACACCAAATTCTAATAGTAAGGTCAGCTAATTAAGCTATCGGGCCCATACCCCGAAAATGTTGGTTTATACCCTTCCCGTACTAATAAACCCAATCATTTTTATCATTATCCTAACAACCGTCATACTTGGAACCGCCATCGTCATAATTAGCTCTCACTGACTGCTTGTCTGAATTGGATTTGAAATAAATATACTCGCCATTATCCCCATTATAATAAAAAAACACAACCCACGAGCCACAGAAGCATCAATCAAATATTTCCTAACCCAATCAACAGCCTCAATACTGCTAATAATAGCTATCATTATCAATTTAATATTCTCAGGCCAATGAACCGTAATAAAACTATTTAACCCAACAGCCTCTATACTCATAACAATAGCTCTCACTATAAAACTAGGAATAGCCCCATTCCACTTCTGAGTTCCAGAAGTAACACAAGGCATTCCCCTATCCTCAGGCCTAATCCTACTCACATGACAAAAATTGGCACCCATATCAGTGCTTTACCAAATCCTTCCATCCATCAACCTAAACTTAATCTTAACCCTATCAATTCTATCCATTATAATCGGAGGCTGAGGAGGATTAAACCAAACCCAACTACGAAAAATCATAGCCTACTCATCAATCGCCCACATAGGCTGAATAACAGCAATTTTACTATATAATCCCACCATGACACTACTTAACCTAATCATTTACATTATTATAACCTCCACTATATTCACACTATTCATAGCCAACTCAACCACAACCACCTTATCATTATCACACACATGAAATAAAGCACCCATCATAACAGTCCTAGCTCTCATTACCCTCCTATCAATAGGAGGACTCCCCCCACTATCAGGGTTTATACCAAAATGAATAATTATTCAAGAAATAACAAAAAATAACAGCATCATCTTACCCACCTTTATAGCAATCACAGCACTATTAAATTTATACTTCTACATACGACTAACATACTCTACCGCACTCACAATATTTCCCTCCACAAACAATACAAAAATAAAATGACTATTCTCGACTACAAAACGAATAAGCCTCCTACCAACAATAGCTGTACTATCCACTATACTACTTCCACTTACACCAATTCTCTCAATCCTGGAGTAGGAATTTAGGTTAAACAGACCAAGAGCCTTCAAAGCCCTAAGCAAGTATTATCTACTTAATTCCTGATAAGGACTGCAAGATCACATCTTACATCAATTGAATGCAAATCAACCACTTTAATTAAGCTAAATCCTCACTAGACTGGTGGGCTCCACCCCCACGAAAATTTAGTTAACAGCTAAATACCCAAAATAACTGGCTTCAATCTACTTCTCCCGCCGCAAAGAAAAAAAGGCGGGAGAAGCCCCGGCAGAGTTTGAAGCTGCTTCTTTGAATTTGCAATTCAATATGTTAATTCACTACAGGACTTGGTAAAAAGAGGAATCAAACCTCCGTACTTAGATTTACAGTCTATTGCTTTACTCAGCCATTTTACCCATGTTCATCAATCGCTGATTATTCTCAACCAACCATAAAGACATCGGCACCCTCTACCTCCTATTTGGTGCCTGAGCCGGTATAGTAGGAACTGCCTTAAGCTTATTAATTCGCGCTGAACTAGGCCAGCCCGGAACTCTACTTGGAGATGACCAAATCTACAATGTAGTTGTAACTGCACATGCATTCGTAATAATTTTCTTTATAGTAATGCCTATTATGATTGGAGGATTCGGCAACTGGCTAGTTCCTCTAATAATTGGAGCCCCTGACATAGCATTCCCTCGGATAAACAATATAAGCTTTTGACTCCTTCCCCCTTCTTTCCTGCTACTCCTAGCATCCTCTATAGTTGAAGCTGGAGCAGGAACAGGTTGAACTGTATATCCTCCCCTAGCAGGTAACCTAGCCCATGCTGGGGCCTCAGTAGACCTGACCATTTTCTCCCTACACCTAGCAGGTGTTTCCTCAATCCTAGGGGCCATTAATTTTATCACAACTATTATTAACATGAAACCCCCTGCAATATCACAGTATCAAACTCCCCTATTCGTATGATCCGTATTAATTACTGCCGTACTACTTCTCCTCTCACTTCCTGTATTAGCAGCTGGCATCACAATATTATTAACAGACCGAAACCTAAACACAACCTTCTTTGACCCAGCAGGAGGAGGAGACCCCATCCTATATCAACATCTATTCTGATTCTTTGGACACCCTGAAGTATACATTCTTATTCTACCTGGATTTGGAATAATCTCCCATATCGTAACCTACTACTCAGGGAAAAAAGAACCATTTGGGTACATAGGAATAGTGTGGGCCATAATATCAATTGGATTTCTAGGATTTATTGTATGAGCCCACCATATATTTACAGTCGGAATAGACGTCGATACACGGGCTTACTTCACATCAGCTACCATGATCATCGCCATCCCAACCGGAGTAAAAGTCTTTAGTTGGTTAGCAACACTCCACGGAGGCAACATCAAATGATCCCCCGCTATAATATGAGCCCTAGGCTTCATCTTCCTTTTTACGGTGGGAGGCCTAACCGGAATTGTTTTAGCTAACTCCTCCCTTGATATTGTTCTCCACGACACATATTACGTAGTAGCACATTTTCACTACGTACTGTCAATAGGAGCTGTATTCGCCATCATAGGAGGGTTTGTACATTGATTTCCCCTATTCTCAGGCTACACTCTTAATGATACATGAGCCAAAATCCACTTCGCAATCATATTTGTGGGCGTTAACATAACCTTCTTCCCACAACATTTCCTAGGGTTATCTGGCATACCACGACGATACTCCGATTACCCAGACGCATATACAATATGAAATACTATTTCATCTATAGGTTCATTTATTTCATTAACAGCAGTAATACTAATAATTTTTATTATCTGAGAAGCATTCGCATCCAAACGAGAAGTCTCAACTGTAGACCTAACCACAACGAATCTAGAGTGACTGAACGGATGTCCTCCACCTTACCACACATTTGAAGAACCTACATACGTTAACCTAAAATAAGAAAGGAAGGAATCGAACCCCCTATTATTGGTTTCAAGCCAACACCATAGCCACTATGTCTCTCTCAATAAACGAGATGTTAGTAAAACATTACATAACCTTGTCAAGATTAAATTATAGGTGAAAATCCTGTACATCTCATATGGCATACCCTATACAGCTAGGCTTTCAAGACGCAACATCACCCATCATAGAAGAACTGCTACATTTTCATGATCATACACTAATAATCGTTTTTCTAATTAGCTCACTAGTACTTTATATTATTTCACTAATATTAACAACAAAACTAACCCACACCAGCACCATAGACGCACAAGAAGTAGAGACAATCTGAACCATTTTACCAGCCATTATTTTGATTATAATTGCCCTCCCGTCCTTACGAATCCTATACATGATAGATGAAATCAACAACCCCTCTCTTACAGTAAAAACCATAGGGCATCAATGATACTGAAGCTATGAATACACGGACTATGAAGATTTAAGCTTCGACTCCTATATAATTCCAACACCAGAATTAAAACCAGGAGAACTACGACTACTAGAGGTAGATAACCGAGTTGTGCTACCCATAGAAATAACAATTCGGATGTTAATCTCCTCCGAAGACGTCCTACACTCATGAGCAGTCCCTTCTCTAGGATTAAAAACAGACGCAATCCCAGGCCGTTTAAATCAAACAACCCTCATGTCAACTCGTCCAGGCCTATTTTACGGCCAATGCTCAGAGATCTGCGGATCAAATCACAGTTTTATACCAATTGTTCTCGAGCTGGTCCCACTAAAATATTTCGAAAAATGATCTACATCAATATTATAAAATCATTAAGAAGCTATATTCAGCGTTAACCTTTTAAGTTAAAGATTGAGAGCACAACACTCTCCTTGATGACATGCCACAACTAGATACATCAACGTGACTTACAGTAATTCTATCAATATTTCTAGCTCTCTTTATTGTTTTTCAACTAAAAATCTCAAAACACAACTTCTACCACAACCCAGAATTAACAACAACAGAAATATCAAAACAAAACGCCCCTTGAGAAACAAAATGAACGAAAATCTATTTACCTCTTTCATTACCCCTATAATATTAGGTCTCCCCCTTGTTACACTCATTATTTTGTTTCCTAGCTTATTATTCCCTACACCAAACCGACTAATCAACAACCGCCTCATCTCTCTCCAGCAATGAGCAGTTCAAGTAGTATCAAAACAAGTAATAAGTATTCACAACACCAAAGGACAATCATGAACATTAATATTAATATCCTTAATCCTATTTATTGCATCCACAAACTTATTAGGCCTTTTACCCCACTCATTTACACCAACTACACAACTATCAATAAATCTAGGCATGGCTACCCCCTTATGAGCAGGAGCCGTAATCACAGGCTTTCGCAACAAAACTAAAGTATCACTTGCCCATTTCCTACCACAAGGCACACCCACCCCACTAATCCCAATACTAGTAATTATTGAAACTATTAGCCTCTTCATCCAACCAATAGCCCTTGCCGTACGACTAACAGCTAACATTACAGCAGGACACCTATTAATTCATTTAATCGGAGGAGCCACTCTTGCACTAACAAGCATCAGCACCACAACAGCGCTCATCACATTTGTCATTTTAATTTTACTAACAATTCTTGAATTCGCAGTAGCCATAATCCAAGCCTACGTATTTACCCTCCTAGTTAGCCTATATCTGCATGATAACACATAATGACACACCAAACCCATGCCTACCACATAGTGAATCCGAGCCCCTGACCCCTCACAGGAGCACTATCCGCCCTCCTAATAACATCTGGTCTCATCATATGATTTCACTTCAACTCAACCACTCTACTAACCCTAGGCCTAACAACAAATATACTTACAATATACCAATGATGACGAGACGTAATTCGAGAAAGTACCTTTCAAGGCCACCATACCCCAGCCGTCCAAAAAGGCCTTCGATACGGAATAATCCTCTTCATTATTTCCGAAGTCCTATTCTTTACTGGATTCTTCTGAGCTTTCTATCACTCGAGCCTTGCCCCCACACCCGAACTAGGCGGCTGCTGACCCCCAACGGGCATTCACCCACTTAATCCTCTGGAAGTCCCACTACTCAATACCTCCGTCCTCCTAGCCTCAGGGGTCTCCATTACCTGAGCTCATCATAGCCTCATAGAAGGAGACCGCAATCACATGTTACAAGCTCTATTTATTACCATTGCACTAGGCGTGTACTTTACATTGCTACAAGCATCAGAATACTATGAAGCACCATTCACAATCTCAGACGGAGTTTACGGTTCAACCTTCTTTGTAGCCACAGGATTCCATGGCCTTCATGTCATCATTGGATCAACCTTTTTAATCGTCTGCTTCTTCCGCCAACTAAAATTTCATTTTACCTCTAGCCACCATTTCGGTTTCGAAGCCGCTGCCTGATATTGACACTTCGTAGACGTAGTATGGCTTTTCCTCTACGTATCCATCTATTGATGAGGCTCATGTCCTTTTAGTATTAACCAGTACAGCTGACTTCCAATCAGTTAGTTTCGGTCTAGTCCGAAAAAGAACAATAAACCTTATAATTACTCTCCTGACTAATTTCTCACTAGCTACATTACTCGTAACTATCGCATTCTGACTCCCCCAGTTAAACGTCTACTCAGAAAAAACAAGCCCATATGAATGCGGATTTGACCCCATAGGATCCGCTCGCCTTCCTTTCTCTATAAAATTTTTTCTAGTGGCCATCACATTCCTCCTTTTCGACCTAGAAATCGCACTACTCCTCCCTCTACCATGAGCCTCACAAACAACTAACCTAAACACAATGCTTACCATAGCCCTTCTCCTAATTTTCCTACTAGCCGTAAGCCTAGCCTACGAATGAACCCAAAAAGGACTAGAATGAACTGAATATGGTATTTAGTTTAAAACAAAATAAATGATTTCGACTCATTAGATTATGAATAAACTCATAATTACCAAATGTCCCTCGTATACATAAATATTATAACAGCATTCGCAGTATCTCTCACAGGACTATTGATATATCGATCCCACCTAATATCCTCCCTCCTATGCTTAGAAGGAATAATACTATCCCTATTTGTCATGGCCACCCTAACAATTCTAAACTCACACTTCACCCTGGCCAGCATAATGCCTATCATCTTACTAGTTTTCGCAGCCTGCGAAGCAGCACTAGGCCTATCCTTACTAGTAATGGTATCAAATACATACGGTACCGATTACGTACAAAACCTTAACTTACTACAATGCTAAAATATATTATTCCCACAATAATACTCATACCCCTAACCTGACTGTCAAAAAATAACATAATCTGAATTAACTCCACGCTCCATAGCTTATTAATCAGCCTTACAAGCCTACTCCTTATAAACCAATTCGGCGACAACAGCCTTAACTTCTCATTAACTTTTTTCTCCGACTCCCTATCTACACCACTACTAATTCTAACCATATGACTCCTCCCTTTGATGCTTATAGCTAGCCAACATCATCTATCAAAAGAAAACCTAGCCCGAAAAAAACTTTTCATCTCAATATTAATCCTACTACAACTATTCTTAATTATAACATTTACCGCTACAGAACTAATTTTTTTCTATATTATATTTGAAGCAACACTAGTCCCTACACTCATTATCATCACCCGATGAGGAAATCAAACAGAACGCCTAAACGCCGGCCTCTACTTCTTGTTTTATACCCTGACAGGATCCCTACCATTACTAGTCGCACTAGTTTATATCCAAAACACAATAGGATCCCTAAATTTTCTGGTTCTTCAATACTGAGTTCAACCAATACCCAACTCCTGATCCAATGTCTTCATATGGCTAGCGTGCATAATAGCCTTCATAGTAAAAATACCACTATACGGACTTCACCTTTGATTACCCAAAGCCCACGTAGAAGCCCCAATCGCAGGCTCTATAGTTCTTGCAGCAATCCTACTAAAACTAGGAGGATATGGCATAATACGAATCACCCTACTCCTCAACCCAACCACCGACTCTATAGCATACCCATTTATTATACTATCATTATGGGGCATAATCATAACTAGCTCAATTTGCCTCCGCCAAACGGACCTGAAATCACTCGTCGCATACTCTTCCGTCAGTCACATAGCACTTGTTATCGTCGCCATCCTCATCCAAACACCCTGAAGCTACATAGGAGCCACCGCCCTAATAATCGCCCACGGCCTCACATCCTCCATACTCTTCTGCCTAGCAAACTCCAATTATGAGCGAATCCACAGCCGTACAATAATTTTAGCCCGCGGCCTACAAACACTCCTTCCACTAATAGCTACCTGATGACTCCTAGCAAGCCTAACTAACCTGGCCCTACCCCCAACAATCAACCTAGTTGGAGAATTATTCGTAATCATATCAACTTTCTCATGATCCAACATCACAATTATTCTAATAGGACTTAACATGGTAATCACTGCCCTATACTCCCTCTATATACTAATCATGACACAACGGGGTAAATATACCCACCACATCAACAACATCCCACCCTCTTTCACACGAGAAAACGCGCTCATATCACTTCACATACTACCACTACTACTTCTATCCCTAAACCCAAAAATTATTTTAGGCCCCCTATATTGTAAATATAGTTTAAAAAAACATTAGATTGTGAATCTAACAATAGAAGCTCACCACCTTCTTATTTACCGAAAAAGTATGCAAGAACTGCTAACTCCATGCCTCCATGTCTAACAACATGGCTTTTTCAAACTTTTAAAGGATGGTAGTTATCCATTGGCCTTAGGAACCAAAAAATTGGTGCAACTCCAAATAAAAGTAATAAACCTGTTCTCCTCCCTCGCACTAACCACCCTAATCCTATTAACCGCACCCATCATAATAACTAACCTCAACATCCACAAACCTACCAATTACCCACTTTACGTAAAAACAACCGTTTCATGCGCCTTTATCACTAGCATAGTTCCTACAATAATATTCATTCACACCGGACAAGAAATAATTATTTCAAACTGACATTGACTATCCATCCAAACCCTTAAACTATCACTCAGCTTCAAAATAGACTACTTCTCAATAATATTTATTCCAGTAGCACTATTCGTCACATGATCTATCATAGAATTCTCAATATGATACATACATTCAGACCCCAATATCAACCAATTCTTCAAGTACCTACTCCTATTTCTCATCACAATACTAATCCTTGTCACCGCAAATAACCTCTTCCAACTATTCATTGGCTGAGAAGGAGTCGGAATTATATCATTCTTGCTGATCGGGTGATGATACGGACGAACAGACGCAAACACAGCAGCCCTACAAGCAATTTTATACAACCGCATTGGCGATATCGGATTCATCCTAGCAATAGCATGGTTCTTAACCAACCTCAATACCTGGGACTTTCAACAAATTTTCATACTAAAACCAGAAAACTCAAATCTACCCCTAATAGGACTAACTTTAGCCGCAACCGGAAAATCCGCACAATTCGGCCTACACCCATGACTACCCTCCGCAATAGAAGGCCCAACACCCGTCTCAGCATTACTCCACTCAAGTACAATAGTAGTAGCGGGTATTTTTCTATTAATTCGCTTTTATCCACTAGCAGAAAACAACAAACTCGCCCAATCTATCATACTATGCCTAGGAGCTATCACCACAATATTTACAGCAATATGCGCTCTCACCCAAAATGATATTAAAAAAATCATTGCCTTCTCCACATCCAGCCAACTCGGCCTTATAATAGTAACAATCGGAATTAACCAACCCTACTTAGCATTTCTCCACATTTGCACCCATGCCTTCTTCAAAGCCATGCTATTCATGTGCTCCGGCTCTATTATCCACAACCTAAACAACGAACAAGACATTCGAAAAATAGGAGGCCTATTTAAAGCAATACCATTTACCACAACAGCCCTCATTATTGGCAGCCTCGCACTAACAGGAATACCCTTCCTCACCGGATTCTATTCCAAAGACCTAATCATTGAATCTGCCAACACGTCATATACCAACGCCTGAGCCCTCTTAATAACACTAGTCGCCACCTCCTTCACAGCCATTTACAGCACCCGTATCATTTTCTTCGCACTCCTAGGACAACCCCGATTCCCAACCCTCACCAACATTAATGAAAACAACCCGTTCCTAACTAACTCAATCAAGCGCTTACTAATCGGAAGTCTCTTTGCGGGATTTATCATTTCCAACAGCATCCCCCCAACAACAATTCCCCAAACAACTATACCCCACTACCTGAAAATAACCGCCCTAACAATTACAATTCTAGGCTTTATTCTAGCACTAGAAATCAGCAACATAACCCACTACCTAAAATTCAACTACCCATCAAACGCATTCAAATTCTCCAACCTGCTAGGATACTACCCCACAATTATGCACCGCCTAACCTCCTACATAAATCTAACAATAAGCCAAAAATCAGCATCCTCCCTCCTAGACTTAATCTGACTAGAAACCATTTTACCAAAAACCATCTCACTAACTCAAGTAAAAATATCTACCACAATCACAAGCCAAAAAGGCCTAATTAAACTATATTTCCTCTCCTTCCTAATTACAATTCTCGTAAGCACAATTCTACTTAATTTCCACGAGTAATCTCCATAATCACCACAACACCAATTAATAAGGACCAGCCAGTAACAATAACTAATCAAGTACCATAACTGTACAGAGCAGCAATCCCTATGGCCTCCTCACTAAAAAATCCAGAATCCCCTGTGTCATAAATTACCCAGTCCCCCATACCATTAAACTCAAACACAATCTTCACCTCCTTGTCTTTCAACACGTAATAAACTATAAGAAACTCCATTAACAAACCAGTAACAAATGCCCCCAGAACAACTTTACTAGAAACCCAAACCTCAGGATACTGCTCGGTAGCCATAGCTGTCGTATAGCCAAAAACTACCATCATACCCCCCAAATAAATTAAAAAAACCATTAAACCTAAAAAAGACCCACCAAAATTTAATACAATACCACATCCAACCCCACCACTCACAATCAACCCTAATCCCCCATAAATAGGCGAAGGCTTTGAAGAAAACCCCACAAAACCTATCACAAAAATAACACTTAAAATAAATACAATATATATTATCATTATTCTCGCATGGAACTTAACCATGACCAATGATATGAAAAACCATCGTTGTCATTCAACTACAAGAACACTAATGACCAACATCCGAAAGACCCACCCACTAATAAAAATTGTAAACAACACATTCATTGACCTCCCAACTCCATCAAACATCTCATCATGATGAAACTTTGGATCCCTCCTAGGCATCTGCTTAACTCTACAAATCCTAACGGGCCTATTCCTAGCAATACACTACACATCCGACACAATAACAGCATTCTCCTCTGTGACTCACATCTGCCGGGATGTCAACTATGGCTGAATTATCCGGTACATACACGCAAACGGAGCATCAATATTTTTCATCTGCCTATTCATACATGTAGGGCGAGGCCTATATTACGGATCATACACCTTTCTAGAGACATGAAACATCGGAATCATTCTCCTATTCGCAACAATAGCCACAGCATTCATAGGCTATGTCTTGCCATGAGGACAAATGTCATTTTGAGGGGCAACAGTCATCACCAACCTCCTCTCAGCAATCCCCTATATTGGCACAAACCTAGTCGAATGGATCTGAGGGGGATTCTCAGTAGACAAGGCCACTCTCACCCGATTCTTCGCCTTCCACTTCATCCTCCCATTTATTATTATAGCCCTCGCCATAGTCCACCTACTTTTCCTCCACGAAACAGGATCTAACAACCCCACAGGAATCCCATCAGACACAGACAAAATCCCATTCCACCCTTACTACACCATTAAAGACATTCTAGGCGCTGCACTGCTAATCCTCGCCCTGATATTACTAGTATTATTTACACCCGACCTACTCGGAGACCCAGACAATTACACCCCAGCAAACCCACTCAACACACCCCCTCACATTAAACCCGAATGATACTTCCTATTTGCATACGCAATCCTACGATCAATTCCCAACAAGCTAGGAGGAGTCCTAGCCCTAGTCCTCTCAATCCTAATCCTAGTACTTGTACCCTTCCTCCACACATCTAAACAACGAAGCATAATATTCCGACCAATCAGCCAATGCATATTCTGAGTCCTAGTAGCAGACCTACTAACACTCACATGAATCGGAGGACAACCAGTCGAACACCCCTATATCATTATTGGACAGCTAGCATCTATCATATACTTCCTTATCATTTTAGTAATAATACCAGTAGCTAGCAGCATTGAAAACAACCTCCTAAAATGAAGACAAGTCTTTGTAGTATAAATAATACACTGGTCTTGTAAACCAAAGAAGGAGAACAATCAACCTCCCCAAGACTCAAGGAAGAAGCTATAGCCCCACTATCAGCACCCAAAGCTGAGGTTCTATTTAAACTATCCCCTGAATCACTATTAACTACGCCTATTAATATATTTCCAAAAACATCAAGAGCCCCCCCCGTATTAAATCCACCAAAAATTTCAAACATACAACACAAACTTCCCACTTCGCAAACTTTTACATATATCAAACAGCCTATGCAGTACAAAGGCACAACACCCCATGACCCAACCTGTCTTGAATACACACACGCTAACACTACACGTAATACCACACGCGTACAAATGCACCACCCCTGACCCTACGTACATAAACATGAGTATCAACACCCATACAACACAAATATCACCCATATACAATCTACTACACGCACACCCCCACATACGCAAGCACACACCAGTATCAATGTAGTACAAACATAACATGTACCTGCTGCACTACATAACCCACTCGTGCATATAAGCACGTACATAATATTAATGTAATAAGGACATAATATGTATATATTACATTACATGATTTACCCCATGCATATAAGCATGTACATAATATTAATGTAATAAAGACATAATATGTATATATTACATTACATGGTTTACCTCATGCATATAAGCATGTACATAGCTTTCACTAACAGTACATAGGACATTTTACTGCATAAACGTACATAGCACATGAAGTCAAATCCGTCCTTGTCAACATGCATATCCCGTCCATTAGATCACGAGCTTACTCACCATGCCGCGTGAAACCAGCAACCCGCTTGGCAAGGATCCCTCTTCTCGCTCCGGGCCCATCAACTGTGGGGGTAGCTATTTAATGAACTTTATCAGACATCTGGTTCTTTCTTCAGGGCCATCTCATCTAAAATCGCCCATTCTTTCCCCTTAAATAAGACATCTCGATGGACTAATGACTAATCAGCCCATGCTCACACATAACTGTGCTGTCATACATTTGGTATTTTTTAACTTTTGGGGATGCTTGGACTCAGCTATGGCCGTCTGAGGCCCTGACCCGGAGCATGTATTGTAGCTGGACTTAACTGCATCTTGAGCATCCCCATAATGGTAGGCATGGGGCATTTCAGTCAATGGTTACAGGACATACTCATTATACTATGCACTCACCCCTACCTTCTCTTTTCCCCCCCCTTCTTAAATGTTTATCACCATTTTAAACACACTCCCCCCTAGATACTAATACAAAATTTTCCCGCCCTCAATACTCAAATCCATACTTCAGCCAAGGTAAGTATATAGCCACCTGGGTCTTTTACATGGCGAGTG